GTCAGGTGTGGTAAAATGGCTATAAATTTGGATCTCGGAAGTTAGAGTATTATTAGTCTTGGTATATTCTTTTTCTTTTTTATTAGGATCCACAAGAACAGATATAGGAGCTTTATTGATTGAATACGGAAATACTTGTTTTTTTTTGCTTTGCTAAGTAAAGTATACCTAGAACTCGAAAAAGGCCTATTTGACAATCTTTACAATTCCACTTAGCAAAGATCTTCCTTTTTGAAACTCAAACTTTGTCTTGTCTCCAAATCAAAAATAAAGTAAGGCGCTATTAAATTTATGTGACTTCCTATTAGATTCGATTAAAAGGTTGGGTTAGGTTGGAGTCTTTAACCGCTTTCATGTCATAATTTTGACTCCAAAAATTATCTAGCCAGAATTAGATAGGTATACTAAAGAAAAGAAATATTACTAATTCTTTTTCGTTTGATTGTGAACAGTAAAAGAAAAAATTCATTCATTATGGAATATGTATATGAAATTTGCCTATGAGGAAAAAGGGCTTTCTTTATCTGACTGAGATTAGATAAAAAAATACCGATTGGGTTTCGTGCAATGCGCTTTTGTTTTTAGTTTTCTATTATGCTCTGAGCGATCCCCGTGAGGAGACTTGTGGGAATGGGTTTTTCGATAAATCAAGCACCTGGAAGCGACCAGGTACAAACAAGAAAGAATACAATAATGAGGAAATGAAAACTATACAATTTTTGTATTTTTATTCTATTAATATTTATATATTTAGGGCTATACGGACTCGAACCGTAGACCTTCTCGGTAAAACAGATCAAACTGATTATTATCAAAATGATTCGAACTGTTTCAAAGACCCAACATGCCTTTTTTTTTGCATTGGGCTCTTTCATTAGCTGATAGAAATATCGGCTAGTCTGCCATCTTTTTTTTTGCCAATAAAATAAAGAGATGGCTCCATGTGCTCTGATTCATTATTTTTATTTCGATTCCGGAGCACTACCAAAGTGTTTCAAAGAAGGGTTATCTTGACGTAGGTTTGCTTCTTGCCGAGTCAACGTAAGTTAAATGAAGTCTCTATCGCCTCGCCTGCCTAAAAAAACCAAATATGAAACTTCATACACCTTAAAGTTCATAGGGCGAAAAGAGAATTTTTTGAGGTCCTTATACTCATTATGTCTAGCATTGAATAGACCGGGTATTCACCTTATCAATATCTCAAATCAAGAAGGGGTTCTATTTGAAGCTTAAACGGGCACCCGAATCGGACCGAGAACCCCTTATCAGATCAGGCTATTGTTCTCTTGTTTTGTTCCCTAAACATTATGGAGTAAGACATCGATTTTTCAATAAGAAAAATTCTTTTGATTACATGATGTGATGAACTCCTCTGAAAAACATTGGCGCACGTGTAAACGAGGTGCTCTACCAGCTGAGCTATAGCCCTTGTGTTTGTTATACATATCATATTATGTAGATAATTTCTTGTCAAGATAAATAGTACATGATTCAACATACATCTCTTTGATTGGTATTGCTTAGAAGGAATATTGGATTTATAATCCATCGATGGTATGAGTTCCTTTTGTATCTCTTTGTGATGATAAATGACCTACTTAACTCAGTGGTTAGAGTATTGCTTTCATACGGCGGGAGTCATTGGTTCAAATCCAATAGTAGGTAGAACTTATTAGATACCATGACTCTGGTATCTAATAAGTCTTTCTGACCCCCTTCTTTTATTGATTTTCCATCCTATTCTATATTCAATTCACAATTGAATATTTTTTCATTGCATAAGAATCCATCCGATTCCACTTGCTTTTTTTTGATTGTATTCAATCGGAAGAAAAAAAAGGTGTATAAACAGAACCTCTGTTTATACAGAAGTTCCTTTGATTATTCGTACGCACCCCACCAATTAGTTATGAAATCGGATTGAGAGCTTCGACTCGTGTCCTAGCTCGTCTGAGAGCTAGATTTGCCTCAATTGTTTGTCTCTTTCCTTCAGCTTTCCTTAAGTTAGCTTCCGCTAGTTCAAGAGTTTCCTGAGCTTCTTGTGGATCGATGTCACTACCCTTTTCCGCGTCATTTACTAAAATAGTGATCTCATTATTGCCTATTCTAGCAAAACCGCCCATCAGAGCCATCGTTAACCATTGGTCGTTAAGGCGTATTCTCAATATACCTATATCTACAGCTGTGGCAATGGGCGCGTGATTTGGTAATACGCCAATTTGTCCACTATTAGTAGATAAAACGATTTCTTTCACTTCTGAATCCCAAACAATTCGATTAGGGGTTAGTACACAAAGATTTAAGGTCATTTCTTCAATTTACTCTCCATTTCTAAGTTCGTAGCCTTCGCAGTAGCTTCATCGATGTTACCTACCAAATAAAAGGCTTGTTCAGGAAGACTATCTAATTCTCCGGAAAGGATCAATTTAAACCCTCTAATTGTTTCCGCTAGGCCAACATATTTCCCCGGGGAACCGGTAAAAACTTCTGCTACGAAAAA